AAATCGAAAAAAGGGGGGTAAAGAAAAAAGAGTTTCATTGAAAGACGGATTCTCAATCGATTTGACAATAGAATGACTAATAATACGTGTCATTGTCCAGATCCCTGAATATATATATACTGCGCGTTACTCTCTTCTAACACAGTGATTCTAACGAAAAATGGTTTGAATGAAAGCAAATAGATATGTTGTAAACCTTATTTCTATGGGATTGTAGTTCAATCGGTCAGAGCGCCGCCCTGTCAAGGCGGAAGCTGCGGGTTCGAGTCCCGTCAGTCCCGACCTAGAATTGGCAGAATCCATCAATTCATCTCATTGAATTTACAGGAGACGATTTCTCATCTCTATGGGATTAGATCCCGAGTTATTGTGAAATAAAAAAAAACGATGAGATTATGGAAGTAAATATTCTCGCATTTATTGCTACTGCACTGTTCATTCTAGTTCCTACTGCCTTTTTACTTATCATATATGTAAAAACAGTCAGTCAAAATGATTAATTTGAATGAAGCTTGACTTCGTAGTTCTTATCCATGATTGAAGAAATGAAAGGGATTCCAATTTTACGGATTAGTATTAAATGAAAAAAGGGGGCTAGAGTTAGCAGTATAGAAGATCCGATAGTATAATGTGGTAGAAAGAGCTCTATGAACCTTTCTACCACATTATCAATTAGTCTAGAAAGTTGTACTTTCTAGAGATCTAGACTAAAAACATGGGAATTCTTGAAATCATTTTTTTTTATTGATTTTATTGAAAGGTTATTTTATTATTCCTAGATTCCATTACTCGATTCCAGTAGAATTTGGAAATGGAGGTTTTTTTCTTTAGAAACGTTTTGCAGAACCATATATCAAATAATTGATAAAGTTTCATTACTCAACTCCACTCAATGAGTCGTATCTCTAGAGTCCACTTCTTCCCCAGACTACAAGTGAAAGAGAAAATGTAAAGACTACCATTAAAGCAGCCCAAGCAAGACTTACTATATCCATGTGAATGATGTCCCCCATCTCTATAACTATCAAGGAATTCTTCCATTATTGATCATTACTCTAATAATAGTGGAATCCATGGCGCAGAGTCAAAAAGGGACTCTGCGCCAAACGCTATTAAGAAATCAATTCACTAACTCCACCCACAAGAAACAGCTATAAGATTTCTGGTAGAATCGGTAAACGTTAAACACAAGTAAGAGAGGAAGTTACTCCTTTGGTATTCTCAAGTATTGTCAAGTGAATGTTATTAACGGAATATTTAGAAATAGTAAGATCCACTATTTCTTTTATTGATCACGGAAACATGATGGACAATCAAGATGGAGCACTACCTATTACATATCTCTACCTACCCCTTTGATCTAATACTTAAAATCTCCCGACTGTCTCACAGAGACAGTCGGGTCTATTCTATTACATTCTTGATTGGGGGTTACCGAAAAGAAAGAAGGTTTTTTCTGAGTCTATCAAACCAAGGCAATTCTCTATCCAATCTTGGATTGGATGTCTGAGCATTCAGAGACTCTCGGAAGTTTGTATCCAAGGTATCTTACACCCTTTCCATAACAAATAATAGGATTCCCCACCCGACTATCCAATCAAAACCAAAACTCAGTCAGTAGACATAGTGTAAGGGGATTCGTAAGTCTTGATAGCTAGACTTTCCTATACTAGAATCCTTCCTTGGAGCCTAGACGCAAGGGTTGAGATAGAATAGAGTCTACAGATTTTAAAAAGAAAGCAAGTACCAGCCGTCTTAGTCTTTTTATCTTATTCCGCTGCTGCTGGGGCAAAAATGTGTCAAGTTTTCTCGTATCAGCAGAAAAAATAAGGGATTTCGTTTTTTGGTTGTTGTTGATCAGGCGACACCCAGATTTGAACTGGGGAAAAAGGATTTGCAGTCCCCCGCCTTACCCCTCGGCCATGTCGCCAAAATGATAGAAAATAGTTAGGAGGATTTCCCCCTCTTTGGGCGCTATTCCGTAATCTCCTTTTTTAGGTTTATGGGATTTGCATCTTGAATCCCGGTTTCCTGATCCCTTTCTTTATAAACTTTATAAAAAGGAAAAAAGGAATCCTTCCTCCTTTCTTTGGATCCAGTTGGCTCCCTTCGATTGATTGTAGCGTATCTCAAATCTCAAAACATCAAGAACTAACCCCCCTGTTTATACTGAAAGAGAAAATGTAGATTTGACATTACAGAAAAAAGGTAGGACAAGCTTGGAACCATTAACTATTGACTTGAATTCCGGAAAGGTTTGTGGATCCCAAATTGTGTTTAATCTAATTAAGTAAGTTGATACACAACTAATCAGTATCTAGTCTTTAGCAAGAATCAATCCCTTTCAATTCACTTTCCATTATAACAAGAATTCTGTATCTATGTAAACCCCAGAACAGAAATTGTGACACAGATCAGATATCCCTAATCAGGTATCGTAGCTATATATGCCTATATAAGGGAATGCGGGGAATTCTTCTTAATCTCTTATTCATGGAATAATAATAGACTAGAAATTATGATATAGCACGGTCTGGCCTGTGTTGCCTGAAGTATAACTGGGATAGTAGCGGATAGTAAAATAGCTATAGCTGCGTGCGCTTCCTAGGCACAACCCCACTTACCTACTTCAACCAGAGTCCATGAATTCTACTAACAAATAACAACTGGGTAAAAATGTCTTTCTTTTCTGCGAATCCTTTTTTGAGCATTTGAACACTGGAATCGGCGAAAAAGTGGAGCAAAAGTGAAATGCTAAAAAACTCGATTCTATTCTGTTCCTGATTATTCTGTCTTTCTCTCATTCAAAGAGAACCGATCCAATCCTGAATTCTTTCTTTTTCTGGTACCACCAAAGGGTCGTAATATCCTATATTGGATGACTTTGGATATTCTATAACAAGACTCCACAAATCTCATCGACAAAATTATGTTTCTAGGAATATTTTCTAAATTTGTATCTGTTGAAAATTCGAATTTGAGTATAAACTTCTCTTTTAACCTCTCCCCACACGTATTTTCTACATTCCATATATGATATAGAGTTGGATCAAATTTCATGCGATTTAGTAAACAAAATATACAGTCCATCATTGCTAGCTCGCCCCAGAGGGTTCGAGGAAGAATGAGCTAATAATGAATGGGATTTTTTTGAAAAAGAGGAAACTTAAGATGCTACAAGATGGAAATGAAGGAATGTCTACAATACCTGGGTTTAATCAGATACAATTTGAGGGATTTTGTAGGTTCATTGATGAGGGCTTGATGGAAGAACTTTATAAGTTCCCAAAAATAGAAGATCCCGATCAAGAAATTGAATTTCAATTCTTTGTAGAAAGATATCAATTGGTAGAACCTTTGATAAAAGAACGAGACGCTGTGTATGAATCACTCACATATTCTTTTGAATTATATGTACCTGCGGGATTAATTTTGAAAACCCGTAGGAATAGGCAAGAGCAAACCATATTGATTGGAAACATTCCTCTAATGAATTCCCTGGGTACCTTTATAGTTAATGGAATATACAGAATTGTGATCAATCAAATATTGCAAAGCCCCGGTATTTATTACCGTTCAGAGTTGGACCCTAAGGGAATTACTATCTATACCGGCACCATAATATCGGATTGGGGAGGAAGATCAGAATTAGAGATTGATCGAAAAGCAAGGATATGGGCTCGTGTGAGTAGGAAACAAAAAATATCCATTATAGTTCCATCATCAGCTATGGGTTCGAATCTAAGAGAAATTCTAGATAATGTTTGCTACCCTGAAATTTTCTTGTCTTTCCCGAATGATAAGGAGAAAAAAAAGATCAGGTCAAAAGAAAATGCCATTTTAGAATTTTATCAACAATTTGCTTGTGTGGGTGGTGATCCCTTATTTTCTGAGTCCGAGTTCTTATGTAAGGAATTACAAAAGAAATTTTTTCAACAAAGATGTGAGTTAGGAAAGATTGGTCGACGAAATATGAATCAGAGACTGAATCTTGATATACCTCAGAACAATACATTTTTGTTACCGCGAGATGTATTGGCAGCTGCGGATCATTTGATCGGAATGAAATTTGGAATGGGTCCACTTGACGATATGAATCACTTGAAAAATAAGCGTATTCGTTCTGTAGCGGATCTCTTACAAGATCAATTCGGATTGGCTCTGGGTCGTTTAGAAGATGCGGTTCGAGAAACTCTCTGTAGAAAATTGATAACGACTCCTCGTAATTTGGTAACTTCAACTCCATTAACAACCACTTATGAATCCTTTTTCGGACTCCATCCCTTATCTCATGTTTTGGATCAAACTAATCCATTGACACCAACAGTTCATGGGCGAAAATGGAGTTATTTGGGTCCTGGAGGATTGACCGGGCGAACGGCAAGTTTTCGGATACGAGATATCCACCCTAGTCACTATGGACGTATTTGCCCAATTGACACGTCTGAAGGAATTAATGTTGGACTTATTGGATCCTTCGCGATTCATGCTAGGATTGGTCACGGGGGGTCTCTAGAAAGCCCTTTTTTTGAAATTTCTGAAAGATCCAAAGAGGAGCGGATGGTTTATTTATCATCAAATAGAGATGAATACTCTATGGTATCCACAGGAACTTCTTTAGCGTTGAATTCGGGCATTCAGGAAGAACAGATTGTTCCAGCTCGATACCGTCAAGAATACCTGACTATCGCATGGGAACAGATTCATCTTCGAAGCATTTTTCCCTTCCAATATTTTTCGATTGGAGCTTCTCTCATTCCTTTTATCGAGCACAATGACGGAAATCGGGCTTTAATGAGTTCAAATATGCAACGTCAAGCAGTTCCGCTTTCTCGGTCCGAGAAGTGCATTGTTGGAACTGGGTTGGAACGCCAAGTGGCTCTCGATTCGGGGGTTTCTGCGATAGCCGAACATGAGGGAAAGATCCTTTATACCGATAGCGACAAGATCCTTTTTTCAAGTCATGGAGACACTCGAAACATTCCATTGCTTATGTATCAACGTTCTAATAAGAATACTTGTATGCATCAAAAATCCCAGGTTCAGCGGGGTAACTGCATTAAAAAGGGGCAAATTTTAGCGGATGGTGTTGCTACAGTTGGTGGCGAACTCGCTTTGGGAAAAAACATATTAGTAGCTTATATGCCATGGGAAGGCTACAATTTTGAAGACGCGGTACTCATTAGTGAACGTCTGGTATATGGAGAGATTTATACTTCTTTTCACATACGAAAATATGAAATCCAGACTCATGTGACAAGTGAAGGTCCTGAAAGAATCACTAATGAAATACCACATTTAGAAGCCCATTTACTCCGCCATTTAGACAGAAATGGAATTGTGATGCTCGGATCTTGGGTAGAAACGGGCGATATTTTAATAGGTAAATTAACGCCTCAGATGATGCAAGAATCTTCGTGTGCCCCGGAAGATAGATTATTACGAGCCATACTTGGCATTCAGGTATCCACTGCAAAGGAAACTTGTCTAAAACTACCTATAGGTGGCAGAGGGCGAGTTATTGATGTGAGATGGATCCAGAAAAAGGGAGATTCCTGTTATCATCCAGAAATGATTCGTGTATATATTTCACAGAAACGTGACATCAAAGTAGGGGATAAAGTAGCTGGAAGACATGGGAATAAGGGTATCATTTCAAAAATTTTGCCTAGACAAGATATGCCTTATTTGCAAGATGGAACACCGGTTGATATGGTATTCAACCCATTAGGAGTCCCATCACGAATGAATGTAGGACAGATATTTGAATGCTCACTCGGGTTAGCGGGAGATCTGCTAGACAGGCATTATCGAATAGCGCCCTTTGATGAGAGATATGAACAAGGGGCTTCGAGAAAACTAGTGTTTTCGGAATTATACGAAGCCAGTAAGCAGACAGCGAATCCATGGGTATTTGAACCCGAGTATCCGGGAAAAAGCAGAATATTTGATGGAAGAACGGGAGATCCTTTTGACCAACCTGTTATCATAGGAAAGCCCTATATCCTGAAATTAATTCATCAAGTTGATGATAAAATCCATGGGCGTTCCAGTGGGCCTTATGCGCTTGTTACACAACAACCGCTTAGAGGAAGGGCCAACCAAGGCGGACAGCGGGTAGGCGAAATGGAAGTTTGGGCCCTAGAGGGATTTGGCGTTGCTCATATTTTACAAGAGATGCTTACTTATAAATCTGATCATATTAGAACTCGGCAGGAAGTCCTTGGGACTACACTCAGTGGAGGAGCATTACCTAAACCTGAGGATGCTCCAGAATCCTTTCGATTGCTCGTTCGAGAACTACGATCTTTGGCTCTGGAATTGAATCATTTCCTTGTATCTGAGAAGAATTTCCAGATTAATAGGAAGGAAGCTTGATCGGAATAAATCAGAAATTTTCTTCTATGATATGATCGACCGATATAAACATCAACAACTCCGAATTGGATCAGTTTCTCCTGAACAAATAAGTGCTTGGGCCAAGAAAACCCTACCTAATGGAGAGATAGTTGGAGAGGTAACAAAACCCCATACTTTTAATTACAAAACGAATAAACCGGAAAAAGGTGGCTTGTTTTGTGAAAGAATTTTTGGGCCTATAAAGAGTGGAATTTGTGCTTGTGGAAATTATCGAGTCATCCGCAATGAAAAAGAAGACCCGAAATTTTGTGACCAATGCGGAGTCGAATTTGTTGATTCTCGGATACGAAGATCTCAAATGGGCTACATCAAGCTAGCATGCCCGGTAACTCATGTGTGGTATTTGAAACGTCTTCCTAGTTATATCGCGAATCTTTTAGATAAACCTCTTAAAAAATTAGAAGACCTAGTATACTGCGATGTGTGATTTGATCAAAATTCTGATTTTACAGATTGGGAATGAAAAACTGTCATCCCATTCAATCCGATTGGGATGCCCTGATTCTGACATGTCTCTTGGAAGGAGTAGCATGAAGCTCAGAGTTCTTATGGGGGTATTTAATACTTCCAAAGAAAAGGGAATTGATCTATGGTCGATTCCGCAACAGATACATAGGAATTGCTGGTTGTACCTCGTGAAAAAGACTTCTTTCGTGGAATTCGCCATTCCATGTCTGTTAGAATCTGTTCAAGTAAGCAACTATGACATGGTTACAGGGATCTATTCATCGCATATAGGCCTTAAGGACATCATATCATAACCGTCGAGGTGAAGTAGGGACCTAAAAGATCGAATCGAACGATACATAGACAAGTAAATCCCTTATGAGTTCCAAGGAATTCTTTTTCTTTGATTTGAGAGGGATTCATCATTGGAAGGGAAGTAGACTACTCAAGAATTTCACATTTCATGTTAGGCCCTAATTGAATATTGAATAAGGAATTCATAAAATAGAAATCAAAGATCTAAATAAAAGGAAGAATGAATCAATGAAATGTTGGTTGGTCCTGACTGGGAACTTGAGTAAGGAGTAGACCTTTGTTTGGTTGGGGGTTTTATAGAACAAAATTTGAGAATAAGAACACCCTTCTTTATTTGGTGTAACTACTTGAGCCGGATGAAAGGAAACCTTCACGTCCGATTTTGAAGGGGGGAAATTCTATAGGAACCTATCCCAATTTTTATTTTGCTAGGGTCGTAGCTAAAAAACCGACTTTCTTACGATTACGAGGCTCATTCAAATCTGAAATTCAATCTCTGAAATACAGCATCCCACTTTTTTTTACTACTCAAGGCTTCAATACATTTCGAAATCGAGAAATCTCTACTGGAGCCAGTGCTATCAGAGAACAATTAGCCGATTCGGATTTGCGACTTATTATAGATGATTCATTAGTAGAATGGAAAGATCTAGGGAAAGAAGAGACCACCAGTAATGAATGGGAAGATAGAAAAATTGGAAGAAGAAAGGATTTTTTGGTTAGACGCATGCAATTAGCTAAGCATTTTCTTCAAACAAATGTAGAACCAGAACGGATGGTTTTGTGCCTATTACCAGTGCTCCCTCCCGAATTGAGACCGATCATTCAGATAGATGGGGGGAAACTCATGAGTTCGGATATTAATGAACTCTATAGAAGAGTTATCTTTCGAAACAACTCTCTTATCAGGCTATTAAAAGAATCTTCGCCAGGGGACTCAATAATGTCTCAGGAGAAATTAGTGCAGGAAGCCGTGGATACACTTCTTGATAATGGGCTCCGCGGACAGCCAATGAAGGACCGTCATAATAAGGTTTACAAGTCGTTTTCGGCTGTAATTGAAGGTAAAGAGGGAAGATTTCGCGAGACTTTGCTTGGGAAACGGGTCGATTATTCGGGCCGTTCCGTCATTGTCGTGGGCCCTTCGCTTTCATTGCATAGATGTGGATTGCCTCGCGAACTAGCAATAGAGCTTTTCCAGACATTTGTAATTCGTGGTCTACTCAGACAACACGTTGCTTCCAACATAGGAGTTGCTAAAAGGCAAATTCGGGAAAAAGAACCAATTGTATGGGAAATACTTCAAGAAGTTATACAGGGGCACCCTGTATTGCTGAATAGAGCACCCACTCTGCATAGATTAGGCATCCAGGCATTCCAACCTATTTTAGTGGAAGGGCGTGCTATTTGTTTACATCCATTAGTTCGTAAGGGATTCAATGCAGACTTTGATGGGGATCAAATGGCTGTTCATGTACCTTTATCATTGGAGGCTCAAGCGGAGGCGCGTTTACTTATGTTTTCTCATATGAATCTCTTGTCTCCAGCTATCGGAGATCCCATTTGCGTACCAACTCAAGATATGCTTATGGGACTCTATGTATTAACGATCGGGAATCGTCGAGGTATTTGTGCAAATAGGTATAATCCGTGGAATCGCATAAACTATCAAAACGAGAAAATGGACGAGAATAACTATAAGTATACAAAAGAGAAAGAGCCCTATTTTTGTGGTTCCTATGATGCACTTGGGGCTTATCGGCAGAAACGAATCAAATTAGAGAGTCCTTTGTGGCTCCGGTGGCGACTCGATCAACGCATTATTGCATCAAGAGAAGTTCCCATCGAAGTTCAATATGAATCTTTAGGTACCTATCATGAGATTTTTGGTCACTATCTAATAGTAAGAAGTGTAAAAAAAGAAATCCCTTGTCTCTACATTCGAACCACTGTTGGCCATATTTCTTTTTATCGCGAAATCGAAGAAGCCATAGGAGGATTTTGCCAGGCCTGCCCATAGGGGACCTAAGCTAAGTAATTCTATGATACCCGTGGGAATTCGTGTATCTCCGATTCAACTAGGATTCTAATTTCTAATTCCTGAATTTCTACGCGACTCAAAATCGAGGAAAGGAAGTCTTCAAATCACTGACTCAAACCTATTGTTGGTCGAATCCTACTCAGCGGAATATGGAGGTACTTATGGTAGAAAGGGCCGATCTGGTCTTTCACAATAAAGCGATAGATGGAACTGCCATAAAACGACTTATTAGCAGATTCATAGATCACTTTGGAATGGCATACACAGCACACATCCTGGATCAAGTAAAGACTCTGGGTTTCCAGCAAGCCACTGCTACATCCATTTCATTAGGAATTGATGATCTTTTAACAATACCTTCTAAAGGATGGCTAGTTCAAGACGCTGAACAACAAAGTTTGATTTTGGAAAAACACCATCATTATGGGAATGTACACGCGGTAGAAAAATTACGTCAATCCATTGAGATATGGTATTCTACAAGTGAGTATTTGCGACAAGAAATGAATCCGAATTTTCGGATGACTGATCCGTTGAATCCGGTTCATATAATGTCCTTTTCGGGAGCTAGAGGAAATGCATCTCAGGTACACCAATTAGTAGGTATGAGAGGATTAATGTCAGATCCCCAAGGACAAATGATTGATTTACCCATTCAAAGCAATTTTCGCGAAGGACTCTCTTTAACGGAATATATAATTTCTTGCTACGGAGCCCGCAAGGGGGTTGTGGATACTGCTATACGAACCTCCGATGCTGGATACCTCACGCGCAGACTTGTTGAAGTAGTTCAACACATTATTGTACGTAGAACAGATTGTGGTACCATCCGGGGGACTTCTGTGAATCCTGGAGCGGGGATGATGACAGAAAGAATTTTGATCCAAACATTAATGGGTCGTGTATTAGCAGACAATATCTATATAGGTTCGCGATGCATCGCCATTCGAAATCAAGATATTGGGATTGGACTTGTCAAACGACTCATAACCTTTCGAGCACAACCAATATCGATTCGAACCCCCTTCACTTGCAGAAGTACATCTTGGATCTGCCGATTATGCTATGGTCGAAGTACCACTCATGGGGACCTGGTCGAATTGGGAGAAGCCGTAGGTATTATTGCGGGTCAATCTATTGGGGAACCGGGGACTCAACTAACATTAAGAACTTTTCATACCGGTGGAGTGTTCACAGGTGGTGCTGCCGAATATGTGCGAGCCCCCTCTAATGGAACAATTCGATTTAATGAGGATTTCGTTCATCCCACACGTACACGTCATGGACATCCTGCTTTTCTATGTTATCTAGACCTGGCTGTCACTATTGAGAGTCAGGATATTACACATAATGTGAATATTCCACCAAAAAGTTTTCTGTTAGTTCAAAATGATCAATATGTAGAATCAGAACAAGTGATTGCCGAAATTCGCGCGGGAACATCCACCTTGAATTTGAAAGAGAAGGTTCGAAAACATATTTATTCTGACTTAGAGGGAGAAATGCACTGGAGTAAGGATGTCTATCATGCACCTGAATCCACATATGGGAATGTTCATCTCTTACCAAAAACAAGTCATTTATGGATATTATCAGGGGGTCTGCACAGATCCAGTAGAGTCCCTTTTTCACTCCACAAGAATCAAGATCAAATGAATATTCGTTCTCTTTCTGCTGAACGAAGATCTACGTCTAGCTTCTCAGTGACTAATGATCAAGTGAGATATAATTTGTTTAGTGCGGGGCCTTCTGGTAAAAGGGTCCGAGGGGTTCTTGATTATTCAGGACCTGATCAAATCCTAGGCAATGGTCATGGTAATTTCATCGATCCTGCCATTCTCCACGAAAATTCTGATTTATTCGCAAAGAGGCGAAGAAATAGATGCATCATTCCATTCCAATCTAATCACGAACGAGAAAGAGAACAAATAGCTCGTTCAGGTATCTCGATGGAAATACCCATAAATGGCATTTTCCATAGAAAGAGTATTCTTGCTTATTTCGATGATCCCCAATACAGAAGAAACCGTTTGGGAAGTACTCAAAATGGGACTAGAGAGACGCATTCCATCGTCAAAAAAGAGGATTTGATTGAGTCTCAAAGAGCCAAAAAAGTGAGGCAAAAATACCAAAAGAAAGGAGTTTTCATTCCCAAGGAAGTACATATATTACCCGGATCCTCTTCCATAATGGTGCGGAACAATAGTATTGTTGGAGTAGATACCCAAATTACTTTCAATATAAGAAGCCGGGTAGGCGGATTGGTCCAAGTAGAGAAAAAAGGGGGGGAAATTGAACTAAAAATCTTTTCTGGAGAGATCCATTTTCCTGGAGAGCCAGATAATATATCCTGGCATAGCGGCATCTTAATACTACCAGTCACGGGAAAAAAAAAGGCAAAAAAAAAATGGAAAAATGGGATCTATGTCCAACAGATCACACCTATCAAGAAAAAGTCTTTTGTTTTGGTTCGACCCGTAGGCCCGGATGAAAGAGAAGACGATATTTATTTAGCAACGCTTTTCCCCTCCGATCTCTTGCAGGAAAGGGAGAGTTTGCAACTTAGAGTTGTCAAGTATATCCTTTATGGAAATATCAAAACACTTCGAAGAATTTCTCACACAAGTATTCAATCAGTTCGAACTTGTTTAGTTTTGAATTGGGACCAAGACAAAAAGGGTTCGTCTAGAGAGGAGGTTCATACTTCCTTTGTTGAAGTAAGAGTCAATGATCTGATTCGAGATTTCCTAAGAATCGACTTAGCGAAGTCCGCGTATAACAGAAAAAGGAATGATCCGGCCGGGGCGGGATTGATCCCCGATAATGGAGTAGCTTGTATGAATCTCAAACCTTTTTCTTCCAAGGGAAGGATTCAACAATCACTTACCCAACATCAAGGAACTAGTCGTACGTTGTTGAGTCGAAATAAGGAATGCCAGTCTTTGATCATTTTGTCATCATCTAATTGTTCTCGAATGGGCCCATTCAAGGGTTTGAAATATAACAACAATGTGAGAAAAAAATCAATGAAAAGTAAAAGGGATCTCCGAATTCCAATTAGGAATTCGTCGGGTCCTTTAGGGATTGTGCCGAAAATTGCGCATTTTTCTCCATCTTACCACTTAATAACTCATAATCAGATCTTGGTAAAAAAATATTTGCTCCTTGAGAATTTCAAACAGACTTTCCAAGTACTTAACTATTATTTAATGGATGAAAGTGGGAGAATTTCGAATCCCAATCGATGCAGTAACATGATTTTGAATCCATTCAATTTGAATTGGGATTCGCTCCAGCCCGCCTATTGTGAAGAGACATCGATAATCATTCCCCTTGGACAGTTGATTTGTGAAAATGTATGTATATCCAAATATGGACCGCCCCTCAAATCTGGGCAGGTTATAATTGTTCATGTTGACTCTTTAGTAATAAGATCTGCTAAGCCCTATTTGGCTACTCCCGGAGCCACCGTTCATGGCCATTATGGGACAATCCTTTCCGAAGGAGATACAGTAGTTACATTTATCTATGAAAAATCGCGATCGAGTGATATAACGCAAGGTCTTCCAAAAGTCGAACAAGTGTTCGAAGCGCGTTCGATTGATTCAATTTCAATGAACCTAGAAGAGAGGGTGGAAGGTTGGAACGAATGTATACCAAGAATTCTTGGAATTCCTTGGGGATTCGTGATTGGCGCTGAGTTAACCATAGCACAAAGCCGTATCTCTTTGGTTAATAAGATTCAAACGGTTTATCGATCCCAGGGGGTGCAAATCCATAATAAGCATATAGAAATTATTGTGCGTCAAATAACATCAAAAGTGTTGGTTTCAGAAGATGGAATGTCTAATGTTTTTTCACCTGGAGAACTCATAGGATTGTTGCGGGCGGAACGAACAGCGCGCGCTTTGGAAGAAGCGATCTGTTATCGAGTTGTCCTATTGGGAATAACGAGGGCGTCTCTGAATACTCAAAGTTTCATATCCGAAGCAAGTTTTCAAGAGACTGCTCGGGTTTTAGCAAAAGCCGCTCTACGAGGTCGTATCGATTGGTTGAAAGGCCTGAAAGAGAACGTTGTTCTGGGGGGTATGATACCTGTTGGTACCGGATTCAAAGGATTCGTGTCCCGTTCAAGGCAACGCAGCAACAGTCCTTTGGAAATGAAAAAGAAGAATCTATTCGGAGGGGAAATAAGAGATATTTTATTCCAACACAGAGAATTATTTGATTCTTGCATCCCAACCAAAGTCCATGATCTATCCTAATTTGCGGGATTTCATGATTTCTAAGAGCAAATTCATCCCTTTAACTTTACTTTCACTATCTAGTCCGGTTATTCGATTTAGTAATAAAGATAATAACGAATAGAAAGGAATTCATGGCTTGGCCCGTGGATCAACGGTCAATCTCCGGTAGAAGGTTCCGTCGGAACAATTCTTTATTTAGGGCACCTCGTCTCTAAAAAAATAAAAAAAAAGAGGAAGTGTGGGGAAAAATGACAAGAAGATATTGGAACATCAATTTGGAAGAGATGATGGAAGCAGGAATTCATTTTGGGCATAAGACTAAGAAATGGAATCCTCGCATGGCACCTTACATCTCTGCAAAGCGTAAAGGGATGCATATTACAAATCTTACTAGAACTGCTCGTTTTTTATCAGAAGCTTGTAATTTAGTTTTTGATGCAGCGAGTACGGGAAAAGAATTCTTAATAGTTGGTACTAAAAAAATAGCAGTTGATTCAGTCGCATCAGCTGCAATAAGGGCTCGGTGTCATTATGTTAATAAAAAATGGCTCGGTGGGATGTCAACGAATTGGTCCACTACAGAAAGGAGACTTCATACGTTCCGCAATTTGAGAGCGGAACAAAAGACGGGAAGACTCAACCGTCTTCCTAAAAGAGATGCAGCAATCTTGAAGAGACGATTATATCACTTGGAAACCTCTCTGGGTGGGATCAAATATATGACGAGGTTGCCTGATATTGTAATCGTCGTTGATCAGCAAGACGGCTATAAGGCTATTTGCGAATGTATAACTTTAGGAATTCCAACGATTTGTTTAATCGATACAAATTGTGACCCGGATCTTGTGGATCTTCCGATTCCAAGCAATGATGACTCTATACGTTCAATTCGATTCATTCTTAACAAATTAGTCTCGGCAATTTGTGAGGGCCGTTCTAGCTCTATAACAAATCGTTGATTAATAATAAGATAAGTCAATGACTTCGGGAAATTTATGGATTTATGGAATTGGTTCCTTTTCCTGAAAAAAAAACGAGAGAACAATCACTGGGGATTTTCGAGGATTCCTTGGTATCTGAAATACACGATTCAAGTAGGCGAGTCGAGAAAGAGATAGTGGAATCAAAATAATTCCTTTTTATTAAGTTCTACTTCTGTCAGAGGGCAATATGAATGTTCTACCATGTTCCATCAACACCCTAAAAGGGTTATACGATCTATCCGGTGTGGAAGTAGGCCAACATTTCTATTGGCAAATAGGTGGTTTCCAAGTCCATGCCCAAGTGCTTATTACTTCTTGGGTCGTAATTGCTATCTTAGTAGGTTCAACCACTATAGCTGTTCGAAATCCACAAACCATTCCCACCGACGGTCAAAATTTCTTCGAATATGTCCTTGAATTCATTCGAGACTTGAGCAAAACTCAGATTGGAGAAGAATATGGTGCTTGGGTTCCTTTTATTGGAACTATGTTCCTATTTATTTTTGTTTCTAACTGGTCAGGGGCTCTTTTACCTCGGAAAATCATAGAGCTACCCCAGGGGGAATTAGCCGCACCCACGAATGATATAAATACTACTGTTGCTTTAGCTTTACCCACGTCTGTGGCCTATTTCTATGCGGGTCTTACCAAAAACGGCTTGGGTTATTTCGGTAAATACATTCAACCAACGCCAATCCTCTTACCAATTAATATCCTAGAAGATTTCACAAAACCCCTATCACTGAGTTTTCGACTTTTCGGGAATATATTGGCTGATGAATTAGTAGTTCTTGTTCTTGTTTCTTTAGTACCTTCAGTGGTTCCTATACCTGTCATGTTTCTGGGATTATTTACAAGTGGTATTCAAGCTCTTATTTTTGCAACTTTAGCTGCGGCTTATATAGGCGAGTCCATGGAGGGTCATCATTGACTAGCTTTGAAAATAGATTTAGCATTTGTTTCGCTTATCCTAACCCAATATGTAATATGTATGGGCGGCTCGAGATAAGCTATTTCGAGATAAGCTATTTCGAGATAAGCTATTGGGGGATAGAAATAGAGTATATATGATCTAGAGTAGTAGCAAAAGAGATTCCGATATGCTTTAGTAAAAAAAAGGAAAATAAAAGATCTTTTTCCCCAGGTTTCTAGCCCATGTTATGCCATATTCCCAATGAATATTCTATTTGTTTAGTGAATTACAACACTATGATTCCTAAAAAAGGGGTTTAGGGTATATATATATATATATTTTATAGAAATATATATATATATATATTTCTATAAAATAGATCGATAATAACCACAAAAATATCTTTTGATCTGAAACAGATCGAAAAGAGAAACAAACATGCAAGGGAGTATGCTAGTTATGTATGCAGATAAACAACTCAGTCATATATATATATCGTTTCTGGGTCGAATTTTTCAATAACTACCAATGGCGGATTTTGTGTCTAGCCTGCACATGCGAAAAAAAGGAAATTAATTTATGTTTATGATTCGAATACTACGGTGGATCGTACTTCTCTTGCTTACACTCACTAAGAGATTGGTTAATCCCATGTTTGACACCATGACGCGATCTGAGACCCATGCTGTAACGTTGAGGAAGTTACATGCTCTTGTTTTGGCCGTGGTTCTTGTTTCCCCCGTCGAAGCCTTTGAAGCCTCCGATTCCTCTGGCTGCGGAAGGGAAAGACGGCGACTAACAGTAAGTGGAGCGTGGATAACTTCTTGGATGACGAGGCCGACCTCGGGGATGAAGCCGAGCAATCATTACTAGAAGAGAAAGAGATGGGCCGAATTTTAAATATAAAGACACCCTTTTGAATGGCTAGAAAATAGCGACTAACAGTAAGTGGAGCGTGGATAACTTCTTAGATGAAGAGGCTGACCTCGGGGATGAAGCCGAGCAATCATTACTAGAAGAGAAAGAGATGGGCCGAATTTTAAATATAAAGACACCCTTTTGAATGGCTAGAAAATAGCGACTAACAGTAAGTGGAGCGTGGATAACTTCTTAGATGAAGAGGCTGACCTCGGGGATGAAGCCGAGCAATCATTACTAGAAGAGAAAGAGATGGGCCGAATTTTAAATATAAAGATACCCTTTTGAATGGCTAGAAAATAGCGACTAACAGTAAGTGGAGCGTGGATAACTTCTTGGATGACGAGGCCGACCTCGGGGATGGAGCCGAGCAATCATTACTAGAAGAGAAAGAGATGGTCTGAATTTTAAATATAAAGATACTTTTTGAATGGCTAGAAGACAGCTCTTGTGTATGTTCAAAGAAGGATTCTAGAATCCGGATGAATCTAAGATGTGAATAGTTGGGTTACACTATGAAAGAAATGTATATGGTCGATAGTAACTGATTTTCTATGAACCACCCAGCTCCTATCCCACTCAGAATTTCAATGAGGATTCCAATAGAAGTCCTTACGTTTCATTTGTGACGAATGAATAAACAGATGAAATCAAGCATATAGAAGAGAAAGAAAGGGCGCAGAATTGAAAGCATGGTTCGAAACAAAGAAATGGAAGAACGAGAGTCGGATGCATTGATATTGATAAAGACTCCACGGATAGGAACTAAAAACGAGACCTCTAAGTAGTTCTGCTGGTTCAATCATAGCATTACGTCAATACGAAGTTCTTAGTGACTTCAATCGTATAGATCTTAGTAATCGATCATAAGCATAAGTCAGAATTCATTGGTGGATTGTATCATTAACCATTCTTGAGTTTGGTGCGAGGCACTTATCATGAATCCATTGATTTCTGCTGCTTCCGTTATTGCTGCTGGATTGGCCGTAGGGCTTGCTTCTATTGGACCCGGAGTTGGTCAAGGTACTGCTGCGGGCCAAGCCGTAGAAGGGATCGCGAGACAACCAGAAGCAGAGGGTAAAATACGGGGTACTTTATTGCTTAGTCTGGCTTTTATGGAAGCTTTAACAATTTATGGACTGGTCGTGGCATTAGCTCTTTTATTTGCGAATCCCTTTATTTAATTTTCTTGCTGTGAACTTGCCGCTGTCTTCTT